GTGTAGTGAATCTATATAGAATAACTTCGAGTCCTTGTTTCTTACTTGATATTAGAGTTCGAATGAAAACCGCCCAATTGCAGGAATTTGCTATTTTGTGAGGATAAATCAAATAAGGTTTTCCTTAGAAAATTATTATTATCAATTATCAATGATATGATAAATAGATACGAATAGAGCAAGAAAAGAAGGAAATAAAAAAACAAAGTATAGAAAAGATATCCAAAATGATATAGAAATCACTATCCTACCCTTAGTTTTTATTTCCTTAATTTAATTGATAATTGAATTTGTTTTGATTAGAGCCAAGTTCCTTAAAAACCTCTGCCTTTTTTAAAATATCCTGAACAGTTTCTGTAGGCTGAGCACCTTTTTCAAGGAAATAGAGAATTGCGGGAACGTTTAAATAAGTTTGATTCTTGATCGGATCATAAAAACCCACTTTCCGAAGATCTCTTCCTTCTCTTCGGGATCGAACATCAATTGCAACGATTCGATAGACGGCTCATCGGGATAGATGTAGATGAAAAAGAACCCCCCCCTAGAACCGTATAGGAAGTTTTATCCTCGTACGGCTCGAGAAAAAATGATTCGAAGTTTTGTCTATGGATAAAATTATAATAAATAGGAAAGGAATCCATATAAAATAAATTATTCTATAATTAAACTCATAGTCATAGTATAGTCTTTTTTATTTCGCTTCCTTCCTGAAAAAAATCATTTGTACTCATAACTCAAGTTCAATAATTCAAAAATTTGAAAGATTTTTCTTTAATTTTGAATCTATTTTTTTTATTGAGTGGTCTTTAACCCACCCTTTTTGTCTCGTTTAAAATATATTTGGATTCTTTATTCGGATCCGTGAGACAATTAAAGTGGTGTTTCCTTGTTCTGGGATCCTTTATCTTTGTTTTAAATCATTGGGTTTAGACATTACTTCGGTGCTTCTTAATCCTTTCAAAATGGTAGCAACATACCCCTTTTGTGATTTCTTTCTATCAAAGAATCATACCAACGGTTGATTCGTGCGTGATACACTGTGGATTGAAAAAGGTTTAGCCGTTCCAACAATTTTTTTTTTCAATTTTGCTCGAATCGGATCCTCTTGATTTCTATTATCTATATTAATTATAGAAGATATACTTACGAAGTTGTTCCAATTTATTAATTGGCATTAACCCTAGATCGTTGCCCCTGAGAAATTAATCAATACTTTCTACTCGAGCTCCATCCTGAACTATTTACATTATAACCCAATAAAAAAAAAGAAGAGTTATAGTAGAATAGAACAAATGACGTCGAGCCAAGAGCACCTTCATTCCTAATATAAAATGGTGGATAAGAATCCACACGGGATCGTGTCCTTCAAGTCGCACGTTGCTTTCTACCACATCGTTTTAAACGAAGTTTTACCATAACATTCCTCGAATTTGGAATCAGTATGGAATTGATTCAATTATGGAATCATGAATAGTCATTGGTTCAATCAGTACAGAGACAAAGTCATTTATATTTCTTATTTTCTACATAGATAATAATTTATTTTTATAGATAATATAATAAATATTTTTCTTCAGAAAAATTAGCAAGACCTCGGCTTTTTTTGTATGAATGGAACATTTTTATTTTTATGAACATTTTTCTAATTTTCTATAAATATATCTCGCAAAAAATATCTAATATCTATCTAAGAGAAATAGACAGAAATCAAATCAAAATAAAATATAGAAATAACATAACTAGCATCACACGAATAAGGAAATTCTATTTGACTCTGCTTCTTGAAGTGACTCAATAAGATAGACTGACCCATTTTCAACTTCCCAAAGATAGAACCTATAAGGAATGATTCCAAATTTGAAATCTTGATACTTGATATTTGAAAAAGTTTCCTACTTTCTATCTACATCATTATTTGAGTAAAGTTTTATAGTAAAGACTCCCTTTTTTTATTTTCTTATCATCATCATAAGAATAAGAAAGAGAAATCTTTGCTTTTTTTTCGAATAGAATTGTCAATGAAATGATGTAAAGTAAATAAACTAAATAAGCTAAATACATTGAACAAAAAAAAGAAATCTCATTGTTAAATATTTCAATTTTACTATTTTAGGGATGCAATTTCTTTTTCACAAAAATAAAAAGACTATTGTCACTGAAATAGGATAACAATACATACCTATAGGCTAAGCACTTCCTCGTTTTATATGTATTTTCTTTTCATATTTTGTTTAACCTGAGGTTAAGTAATCTTTCTGCAACTATGCTCTATGCCCCATCTTATCTTTATCTGGGTCACAAAAGGATTTTGAACTCGATTTAGTTCAGTTTGTGTTGTGAAAAAATATAAAATAAAAGAGAAATAATATTCTATTCCAATATTAGACCTTGAAACAGAACCTTGTTGAACAAAAAAGAAGTATTAGGATACAATGGATGGATATGCTCTGGGACGGAAGGATTCGAACCTCCGAATAGCGGGACCAAAACCCGTTGCCTTACCGCTTGGCTACGCCCCATTTCCTTTTTTTATTGCACACTATAATAATAATAAAGAATAATATTGGTATTAAGTGTTCGTCAATTCCAGTCCAAATATCTAGAGAAAATCTTTATTCTTTATAGAATCTATTATAGATTCGTGTTAGGATTTTGGAATGTGTATATCTATAATAATTCAATTGGATATAATAATTCAATTGGATTTATTGATCATTACATATAATTCAATTAAGATATTGTATGAAAGTATGATTTCTTCTATTCTCCTTTGAGAATTGGAGGATTTTTGATTGAGCGGAAAAAAGAAGGATTTTTTTGTCTACCCTACTTTCTTCATTTTTCCTTATATCAATAACTCAATCAAAATGCAATTATCTCGACGAAAAAAATGTCTGTTATGCTTAATATCTTTAGTTTGATCTGTCTTAATTCTGCCCTTTATCCGAGTAGTCTTTTCTTCGCCAAATTGCCCGAAGCCTATGCTTTTTTGAATCCAATCATAGATGTTATGCCAGTCATACCTCTGTTCTTTTTTCTTTTAGCCTTTGTTTGGCAAGCTGCTGTAAGTTTTCGATAAGATTTTAACACTATCCTAGAAAATTCATTATCATTATTTATTCGAGAAAAATTATAACAATTTATGATGATAAGATCAAATAAGTCTGACAGTATGAACCTTCAATTCAAACATTGAAATTTCGAATAGCGGCGAGAAATCAGGCTCGTCCTATTTCCCAATTTTAATCCTTTTTCCGGCGAAATACCCTATTAGATTAGGGTCCCTTACAATATCTAATTGTGGGTATGAAAGTGATTTGTGGTAATCAAAGACTCTTATTACAAATTTCAACTTCATTTGAATTTCTGAACATTTTTTTTCTATTTTTAGAATTCATTTCTTGGTGTCAAAATAGGATATGTGATATAAAAATGGAGGATCTATTATCTTTTCTCGTTTTTCTTTTTCAAAAAATGATCTTGGAGGTTGTGTAATGCTTACTCTCAAACTTTTCGTTTACACAGTAGTAATATTCTTTGTTTCTCTCTTCATCTTTGGATTCCTATCCAATGATCCAGGACGTAATCCTGGACGTGAAGAATAAAATAAAAATTTTGTTTTTCTTGCTTGATTTTACAATTTTCTTAAGATTTTATTTTAGCTATTCCACACATTTAACTAGTAAAAAAATAAATAAGGGGTTTGCAAAATTTTAAAGAAAAAAATAAAAAGTCATCAACGGAAACGGAAAGAGAGGGATTCGAACCCTCGGTACGAATAACTCGTACAACGGATTAGCAATCCGCCGCTTTCGTCCACTCAGCCATCTCTCCCAATCGAAAAAGATAATTACTATGTTACAGTACACATCAAGTAAGGATTAAAGAAAGTATTTCTTTCACATTCTTTATCGTTATTATATAATTAGCAATTCCATTTAGATGCTCGAAAGATCCAAATAGAAAGATAAATAAAGAAGACCTTATTGCTTTTATTTTGTTCGAAGTGCCTTTTGGGCCTGGCCCGGTCAATACCCAGCCGGGCCCTTTTTTTCTTCCAACGAATTTACTTTATTTATAGGCAACAGACTCTAAATAGCAAATTTTGTATCTGTGTAACAATTTCCGTTCTGGGGTTTACATATACTTATAATTTTTGTTATAATGGAAATTGAGAAGGATTTTTGATTCAAAAGAATCAATCAATTAAGTATGTATAAATTTGTATTTTCTTATGTCATCAGGCAAACCAAATTTTAGATTCAAATCCCAGAATCATTCACGAATTGTTAGTCAAGGAATAGTTAATGGTTCCCCTTTGTCATAAATTTTGACTTTTTTGAGTAAAAATCCACATTTTTTTTTCAAAAGTCCGTGGAAGTTTTTCGGCATTGTGTGTTTTGAGATACTATACAATCAATCGAAGGCGTAGATCAAATACAATCAAAAGGGCAATAAAAGGTTTCTTTTCTAATTTTTCTAAATTTAGAAAAAGGATTAAAAAATGGATGCAATATGCAAGTACAATAAACTAAAGTCTAGTAAAAAAAGGGGGGGAATTTTTTCTCCTATTGTGTATCGTTTTGGCGGCATGGCCGAGTGGTAAGGCGGGGGACTGCAAATCCTTTTTCCCCAGTTCAAATCCGGGTGCCGCCTCATCAACAAACGAATTGAAATTTCTTATTCTGTTGTGCTGTTTTATTCTGTTCTGGGAATTTTGTAAAAAAAAAAAGATTGGAAATCTTTGAATCTAAAATTCAAATCAAAGAAAGATTCTAATGGAAAAATTAGAAATAATGGTCGAAGCAAGACTTCCCGATTCTCTTCTACTGCTAATGTAATGTCTACTGATTGGGTCTTGAATTACATTGTATAGCCGGGATAATTCAACTACTAGTTGGGGAAAGTGCTTTCTATACTGTAATCTACATATATATAGACGAATAGCAAAGCAATTGATCTATGATCTAGCAATTGATCTATGATCTATTTTGACTTTCAAGGGCACGAAAAAAAAAAAAGAAGGGGCCCTCGTATTTGATTAATGGATTCCATTACTAACATTCCTTTGTAATGTCATTGTGTATTTTACTTGTGTTTATTCTTTCCCGATTAGAAATCATTAGAAATCATATAGGAATTTTTGAAATGGATTTTTTTTCGTTCATCAATAGTGTTCTGCCAGAATCCTTTTTTGACTCTGGACCATTCATTCTACTATTATTAGTGAGCAATAATGGAATAATTCTATCATAGAGATAAGGGACATAATTCACATGGATATAGTAAGTCTCGCTTGGGCTGCTTTAATGGTAGTCTTTACATTTTCCCTTTCACTCGTAGTATGGGGAAGAAGTGGACTTTAGAAGCACTCCTACTTTAGTTGAGGAATGAAACTGTTTTATAGATCGTTCTGCAACGCATTTTTTATTTAAATTGAAAAATTTTCAAATAAAAATATCTTCATTTCTAAATTCCATTGGATTGGATTCTAGTGGAGAAATGTAGTCTATAAAGACTAATTATTTGAGATTCATCGGAATCGGAATAAATAGATAGATCAAAGAAATAGAATTGGGTCCTACGTCAATTCTATATATGGATAATAATAATAATAACTACATATATTGAAGATAGAAGCTAATATAGTATACCAAGTTTATTAGAAAGTCAAGTATAACTTTATATACTACTATAACACTAATAGAGAGTATGGTAAGTAAGAAATTTATTTCTTACTTACCATACTCTCGGATCTCATAGAATACCGCCGACTATAGCCCGTGGATTTCATCTAAGACGCAAAAATAGAATACTTTTCTTTTGATTTCTTCAACTATTGAGAATAATTCAGAAGTCAAGTTTCATTTAAAGTAATTAATTATTTTGACTTTCTGTTTTTACGTAAATTATAAGTAGAAAAGCAGTAGGAACTAAAATGAACAGTGCAGTAGCAATAAATGCAAGAATATTTACTTCCATAATCTCATCGTTTTTTTATTTCACAATAACTCGGGATTTAATCCCATAGAGATGATAAATTTTTCGCCTGTCAATTCAATGAATACATTAACTATTAACTATCGATGATTTTGAATCGGATCAATATCATGAATAAAAATATCTGAGCTATTAAATTAATTCGTCGTCGAGAATTGAATAGTATAACATACGAAGATCCTTTATCCATATCGAATCCAAGATTGGATTCCCGGACCAATCAAAAATTCATTTATTTATCCTTTTTTTTATGTTCTTTGTTTTCTATAACCTACCTTAGGTCTTCCTTGTAGAACCATCAACTGAAGTATCATCTAACCACCCGTCCGTTTCCATTAACTACAAAACCCCAACAAACAATACAAGCGAAGTGGAACAAGAGAGGAATTAGGTTCTAAATTTTAATGATCCAATTTTCTTTGGAAGAAAAAGAAGTATGAGAAATATTAGTCGCGGGAGAAAAGATGGAATATTTTATCAACTTCACTATTTTAGTTCTTTTCATTTTAGTTTAGGGTTTGTTCTTTCTTCGATAGAATCCTGAAAAAAAGAGGGGAAACCCCTTCGGAATTCAATTGCTCTCTGTCCCTTCTTTGACAGAAAATGGAGAGGCGAATTAATGTACTTATTGGATTAGATACGTCGGGACTGACGGGGCTCGAACCCGCAACGTCCGCCTTGACAGGGCGGTGCTCTAGCCTATTGAACTACAATCCCAGGGAAATAAGAAGAGATCTTGCAGAAAATTTGGATTCTTTTTTATTCTCTTGTATCAGGTCAGGTATTTCTTAAGGGTTCTATCAAGTAGATTGGCGAATTGTTGGGCCGAGCTGGATTTGAACCAGCGTAGACATCTTGTCAACGAATTTACAGTCCGTCCCCTTTAACCACTCGGGCATCGACCCAGCGTCTAATTTATTTTAGACGTTCCATAAGCCACTTCCTTTCGTTTCCCAGGCAGACTTTACAAATATATATCACTTGATATAAAATAGAAAGTCCCACTAAGTAGACTAATAGAAGGACTTGACAAATATAGATCACTTGATAGGAAATCCCGCTCCTATAGTCTTGTATACCCCCAGAGGGACTTGAACCCTCGTTTTCTCCGTGAAAGAGAGATGTCTTAACCACTGGACCATAGGGGCGGCCCTGTGGCCATCATAATATAATATAACTTATTATAACTCAGGCTGAGAGCCACCAAAAGGAGACACATAAAATATTCGGGGGTTTAATGGGAATCAAACTTTACCATTAAATACAACCTTGAAACTTGATTTCATTGGTCTTTTTCGTCTTTATATCTCTCAGTCACAAAGGGTTATACCTTGGATCCAAGATCTACCACTCTGCAGTAGATTCAAGGTGGTTTACCTAAATATGATTTTTTTTTGTCGCTCAAATTATATTGAGCCCTAAGTCATACTGTCAATTGACGACACGACAGGACAGCACAAGAGGGCAATAAACGAGGCGAGAACGCGCCGATATAGATTA